TTTCGGAATAGCCTATACATCACACATTCTGGATCAAGTAAAAACTCTGGGTTTTCAGCAAGCCACCGCTACATCCATTTCATTAGGAATTGATGATCTTTTAACAACACCTTCTAAGAGATGGTTAGTCCAAGATGCTGAACAACAAAGTTTTATTTTAGAAAAGCACCATCATTATGGGAATGTACACGCGGTAGAAAAATTACGTCAATCAATCGAGATATGGTATGCTACCAGTGAATATTTGAGACAAGAAATGAATCTTAATTTTAAGATGACTGATCCTTCAAATCCAGTCCATATAATGTCCTATTCTGGAGCTAGAGGAAATGCATCTCAGGTCCACCAATTAGTAGGTATGAGAGGATTAATGTCAGATCCCCAAGGACAAATGATTGATTTACCTATTCAAAGCAATTTACGCGAAGGACTTTCTTTAACGGAATATACAATTTCCTGCTACGGAGCCCGCAAAGGAGTTGTGGATACTGCTGTACGAACGTCAGACGCTGGATACCTCACGCGTAGACTTGTTGAAGTAGTTCAACATATTGTTGTACGTAGAACGGATTGTGGAAGTACCCGAGGTATTTCCGTGAGTCTTCGAAAGGGGATGACGGAAAGGATTTTTATCCAAACGCTAATAGGTCGCGTATTAGCAAACGATGTATATCTAGGTCTACGATGCATTGCTACCAGAAATCAAGATATTGGGATTGGGCTTGTCAATCGATTCATGACCTCTCGGGCACAGCCAATATATATTCGAACTCCCTTCACTTGCCGAAGTGCATCTTGGATCTGTCGATTATGTTATGGTCGGAGTCCCACTCATGGTGACCTGGTTGAATTGGGAGAAGCTGTAGGTATTATTGCGGGTCAATCCATTGGAGAACCAGGGACTCAACTAACATTAAGAACTTTTCATACCGGTGGAGTATTCACAGGTGGTACTGCAGAACATGTACGAGCTCCTTCTAATGGAAAAATAAAATTCAATGAGGATTTGGTTCATCCCACACGCACACGTCATGGACATCCTGCCTTTCTCTGCTATGTAGACCTATATGTGACTATTGAGAGTCAGGATATTATACATAGTGTGAATATTCCACCAAAAAGTTTTCTTTTAGTTCAAAATGATCAATATGTGGAATCAGAACAAGTGATTGCTGAGATTCGTGCTGGAACATCCACTTTCCATTTTAAAGAGAGGGTTCGAAAACATATTTATTCTGACTCAGAGGGAGAAATGCATTGGAGTACCGGTGTGTACCATGCACCTGAATATACACACGGTAATGTTCATTTCTTACCCAAAACAAGTCATTTATGGATCTTATCGGGGGGTCCGTGCAAATCTAGTCTAGTGCCTTTTTCACTCCACAAGGATCAAGATCAAATGAATGTTCAATCTCTTTCTGTCCAAGAGAGATCCATTTCTGACTTCTCGGTGAATAATAATCGAGTGAGACACAAATTGTTTGGCTCGGATCCCCTGGTGAGAAAAGGGCGAAGGATTTCTGATTATGCAGCAGGATCTGAGCGAGTCATATCCAATGGTGATGGGGATTTCATATATCCCGCCATTCTACGAGAGAATTCTTATTTATTGGCGAAGAGGCGAAGAAATAGATTCATCATACCATTCCAATATGATCCGGAACGGGAGAAGGAATTAACGCCTCATTCTAGTACTAGTATCACGGTTGAAATACCCGCAAATGGTATTTTACGTAGAAATAGTATTCTTGCTTATTTCGACGATCCACGATACAGAAGAAGCAGTTCGGGAATTACCAAATATGGCATCATAGAGGTCGATTCAATCGTCAAAAAAGAGGGTCTGATTGAGTATCGAAGACCAAAAGAATCTAGACCGAAATACCAAATGAAAGTAGATCGATTTTTTGTCATTCCCGAAGAAGTCCATATCTTGCCCGGGTCTTCATCCATAATGGTACGTAACAATAGTATCATTGGAGTAGATACACGAATTACGTTTAATACAAGAAGCCAAATAGGTGGATTGGTCCGAATAGAAAAAAAAAAAAAAAAGATTGAACTTAAAATCTTTTCTGGGGGTATCCATTTTCCTGGAGAAACAGATAAGATATCCCGACACATTGGCATCTTGATACCACCAGGAGCAAGAAAAAAAATGGATAAGGGATCAAAGGGGACAAATTGGGAAGGGCAAAATTGGGTCTATGTCCAACGGATCACACCTATCAAGAAAAAATATTTTGTTTCAGTACGACCCGTAGTGACATATGAAATAGCTGATGGGATAAATCTAGTAACGCTTTTCCCTGGGGATATGTTACAGGAAAAGGATAATTTGCGACTCCAAGTTGTCAATTATATCCTTTATGGGGATGGCAAACCAATTCGAGGAATTTCCCATACAAGTATTCAATTGGTTCGTACTTGTTTAGTATTGAATTGGGACCAAGACAAAAAAGGTTCCATAGAAAAGGTTCAGGCTTCTTCTGCTGAAGTAAGGGCAAATGATCTGATTCGATATTTCATAAGAATTGATTTGGTGAAGTCTCCTATTTTGTATACCGGAAAGAGGAATGATAGGTCAGGTTCCGTGATTCCTGATACTGGGTCATATTGCGCCAATACCAATCTTTTTTCTTCCAAGGTGAAAATTAAATCACTTAGTCAACATCAAGGAACCGTTCGTACATTTCTTAATAGAAATAAAGAAGGCCAATCTCTTATAGTTTTTTCATCATCTAATTGTTCTCGCATCAATGTTTCGAAATATCACAATGTGACCAAAGAATCAATTAAAGAAAAAGAGGATACCCCGATTCCAATTCTTAATTTGTTGGGTCCCTTAGGTACAGTACCTAAAATTCTTAATTTTTCCCCATCTTATCATTCAATAACTCATAATGAGATCTTGTTAAATAAATATTTAATACTGGATAATAATAATCCAAAACAGACTTTCCAACTACTTAAATATTATTTAGTGGATGAAAACGGGAGAATCTCTAATGCAAATCCATGCAGTGACATCATTTTTAATCTATTCGGTTCGTGCTTTCTCCCTCACGATTATTGTGAGGGGACATCCACAACCAGAATAATTAGCCTCGGACAGTTTATTTGTGAAAATGTATGTCTATCCAAACACGGAACACGCATAAAATCTGGTCAAGTTATAATGGTTTATCTTGACTCTTTCATAATAAGATCAGCTAAACCCTATTTGGCGACCCGAGGAGCAACCGTTCATGGTGATTATGGAGAAATCTTTTACGAAGGAGATACATTAGTTACATTTATATATGAAAAATCGAGATCTGGTGATATAACTCACGGCCTTCCAAAAGTTGAACAAGTGTTAGAAGTTCGTTCGATTGATTCAATATCGATGAACCTAGAAAAAAGGGTTGAAGATTGGAATGAACATATAACAGGAATTCTTGGAATTCCTTGGGGATTCCTGATTGGTGCTGAACTCACCATAGCGCAAAGTCGTATTTCTTTGGTTAATAAGATCCAAAAGGTTTATCGATCCCAGGGGGTACAGATTCATAATAAGCATATAGAGATTATTGTACGACAAATAACATCAAAAGTGTTGGTTTCAGAAGATGGAATGTCTAATGTTTTTTCACCCGGGGAACTAATCGGATTGTTGCGAGCAGAACGAGCAGGTCGTGCTTTGGAAGAGGCTATTTGTTACCGAGCCGTCTTATTGGGAATAACGAGAGCATCTCTGAATACTCAAAGTTTCATATCAGAAGCTAGTTTTCAGGAAACCGCTCGAGTTTTAGCAAAAGCCGCTCTCCGGGGTCGTATTGATTGGTTGAAAGGTCTGAAAGAGAATGTTGTTCTGGGGGGGATGATACCCGTTGGTACCGGATTCAAACGATTCGTTCACCGTTCAAGGGAATACAACAACATTCCTTTGGAAATACAAAAGAAGAATTTTTTCGGGGGGGAAATGAGAGATATTCTGTTACACCACAGAGAATTATTTTGTTCTTGCATCCCAAAGCCAAAGAGTTTCCATAATACATCAGAACAACCATTCTATGCTATGGGATCTAATCCAATCGTTCATAAGAGCGGATTCATTATTAGCTAAGCTAATATAATGGTCATTTGTTAATAAAGAGAATATCGAAACCAAGGGTAAAGGAATTAATAATGAAGCTTGGACCGTGTATCAACGGTTAACCCCCGGTAGAAGGTTCCATTGGAACAATTATTTATTTCAGGGTACCTCGTCTCTTTTTTTTTTAGAGGAAGTGTGGGGATAAATGACAAGAAGATATTGGAACATCAATTTGGAAGAGATGATGGAAGCGGGGGTTCATTTTGGTCATGGTACTAGGAAATGGAATCCTAGAATGGCACCTTACATCTCCGCAAAGCGTAAAGGTATTCATATTACAAATCTTACGAGAACTGCTCGTTTTTTATCAGAAGCCTGTGATTTAGTTTTTGACGCAGCAAGTAGAGGAAAACACTTCCTAATAGTTGGTACGAAAGATAAGGCAGCTGATTCGGTAGCATCAGCCGCAATAAGGGCTCGGTGTCATTATGTCAATAAAAAATGGCTCGGTGGTATGTCAACGAATTGGTCCACTACGGAAACGAGGCTTCAGAAGTTCAGGGACTTGAGAGTGAGAGCCGAGATGGGGCAACTCAGTCGTCTCCCGAAACGGGATGCAGCAATATTGAAGAGACAATTATCTCACTTTCAAACATATCTGGGCGGTATCAAATATATGACGGGGTTACCCGATATTGTAATCATCATTGATCAGCAAGAAGAATATACGGCCCTTCGAGAATGCGTCACTTTGGGTATTCCAACTATTTGTTTAATCGATACAAATTGCGATCCAGATATCGCAGATATTCCGATTCCAGCCAACGATGACGCTATAGCTTCCATCCGATTGATTCTTAACAAATTAGTATCCGCAATTTGTCAGGGGCGTTCTAGCTATATAAGAAGTCGTTGATTAATAATAAGATAAGTCAATTACTTCGCTTCGGGAAACCCAGAGATTCATTGAATCGGTTATTCTTACTATTCCTGAATGTAAAAAAGGATATTTTAATTGCCGGGGATATATTACGTGATTAATTCATTAATCAATAACTGAAATATATGGTTAAGTTAAATTAGGTAGGAGAGTATCAATGGTTGAATCAAAATAATTCCTTCTTAAGTTCCATTTCTGTCAGAGGGTAATATGAATGTTCTACCATGTTCCATCAACACACTAAAGGGGTTATACGAGATATCCGGCGTGGAAGTAGGCCAACATTTCTATTGGCAAATAGGGGGTTTCCAAGTGCATGCCCAAGTACTTATAACTTCCTGGGTCGTAATTGCTATCTTATTAGGTTCAGCCGCTATAGCCGTTCGGAATCCACAAACTATCCCGACCAACGGTCAGAATTTTTTCGAATATGTTCTTGAATTCATTCGAGACGTGAGCAAAACTCAAATTGGAGAAGAAGAATATGGTCCTTGGGTTCCTTTTATTGGAACTCTGTTCCTATTTATTTTTGTTTCTAACTGGTCAGGTGCTCTTTTACCTTGGAGAATCATACAGTTACCTCATGGGGAGTTAGCTGCACCCACGAATGATATAAATACTACTGTTGCTTTAGCTTTACCCACGTCAGTGGCATATTTCTATGCAGGCCTTACTAAAAAGGGATTGGGTTATTTCGGTAAATATATTCAACCAACTCCAATACTTTTACCAATTAATGTCTTAGAAGATTTCACAAAACCTTTATCACTTAGTTTTCGACTTTTCGGGAATATATTGGCCGATGAATTAGTAGTTGTTGTTCTTGTTTCTTTAGTACCTTTAGTGATTCCTATACCTGTGATGTTCCTCGGATTATTCACAAGCGGTATTCAAGCTCTCATTTTTGCAACCTTAGCCGCGGCTTATATAGGTGAATCCATGGAAGGTCATCATTGAGTACAAATAAGAAATAATAAAATAATGCTTTGAATTTCAAAGTTAAAAGAGTCGCTTTTTCTTTTTGAATTTCAATCAATTCAAAATTAAGCCCATGAATCTTATTCCAATAGAATAATTAATTCATGGGTAGCTCAAGATACCCGCTTGAGGAAATGATTGATATATAAATATATATTTATGATATGTATGATATAGAGTAGGAACAAAACAGGAAGATATATATGTACGATATTAATATTTATTATATTACGTATTACACTACGGAATTGTAAAAAAGGGGGGAGATTCCCAATTTTTCCTAAGATCCCCCTTTTGTCCTATTCATGTCATACATCGCCTTTATTTGCCCAGTCAATTACGACGATTCATAATTGGGATAATAAATAATTATTATCCGTTTGGGACGCGCGACGAAACAACAAGAACTATGTTCTGCAGAACCGTTGCTATTTCATTCCATTCTATTCAACAATTGACCAAAATTGGAATTAAGAGGAATTGGATCAATCAATCAAATCTTGATATGCGATGATTCGCTTTGATGAATCTCTTCGTTTGTATCCATGTGAGATAATGACAAAGACAAGAAAGAGTTCACGAATAAGATTAAAAATTAAGTAGGTTAGGTGGGCCGAGCTACATAGCCGTAGCTACATATTATATGTGAACTCCGGTGTATGCTTAGAAGAATGATTCCAGGGTCCGATCCGATTCAATAGAAATAAGATGGCGATGGTTTACATTATAGAAGAAAACATGTATATGTGATAGTAGATATTCATATATATGGACTACCCATCCATATTCTTTCATTCCCCATCGACTTTATATAGATTCCACTATCGACTTTATATAGTTTTTTATATGGATTACGATATATAAGCTCTTCCCTTTTTCGTCTGTGACTGTATATGTGGATTGAATATGAAGTTAAGCCTATGAATGCATATAGAGAAGATGAAGGAGGGAGGAATTGAAAGAATGGGTTCGGAACAAAGAAATAGAAGAACTAATATGGATTTTCAAAGACTTGGATAGTGAATAAAAACGAGATATTGAAGTAGTTCTGATGATTCAGTAATATCAAATATCATCACTTCTTAACTCAAATTGGGTTCGGATTAGTTGTATGGATCTTAGTGATGGAATATGAAATAATAAGTAATGTAACTAATTAATATATAATGTTAATTAGATATAATAATTCATTGGTTTATTTGATTATATCATTAACCATTTCTTCATTTTTTGTTGTGAGGAGCTTACCATGAATCCCCTAATTTCTGCTGCTTCCGTTATTGCTGCTGGATTGGCCGTAGGACTTGCTTCTATTGGACCCGGAGTCGGTCAAGGTACTGCTGCGGGCCAAGCCGTAGAAGGTATTGCTAGACAACCAGAAGCAGAGGGTAAAATACGAGGTACTTTATTGCTTAGTCTGGCTTTTATGGAAGCTTTAACAATTTACGGGCTGGTCGTGGCATTAGCACTTTTATTTGCTAATCCCTTTGTGTAATCCTAG